GATCTGGATGGGAATCAAGAAAATGCGAAGTTAGAAATACTAAAAAACAAAGAAAAAGAAGCAATTTTCTTCTGGTTTGAAAAACCTCTTGTGACCCGTCTTTTCGACTATAAGCGATGGAATCGTCCATTGCGGTATATAAAAAATGATCAATTTGAAAAAGCTATAAGAAATGAAACGTCACAATATATTTTTTACACATGTCGAAGTGATGGCAACCAAAGAATATCTTTTACGTATCCATCCAGTTTGTCAACTTTTTTGGAAATGATACAAAGAAAAATGACTTTGTACACAAATACAATGGAAAATCACTTCTCTTATGAACTGTATAATCAATGGGTTCATACCAAAGACCAAAAAGAAAAGAATCTAAGCAATGAATTTATAAGTAGACTACAGGCTATAGACAAGGGATCTGTTCCTATGTATGTAATAAAAAAAAGAACGAAATTATGTAATAATAAGATCAAAAAAGCATACTTGCCGAAAAAATATGATCCTCTCTTGACTGGTCCCTATCGTGGAACAATTGCCTTTTTGTTTTCACCCTCCATCGAAAATGACATGGGAACTCTTTGGATAAATAAGATCCATGGTATGCTTTTTACTACTAATACTGATTATGTAGAATTTGATCAAAAAATGGATATGTATGCGTTTGATAGAAAATCATTATCAACGGAAATAGAACCTTTTTTTAACTTTATTAGTAAATTAAATACAGAATCACCATCGTATTTAAATGTGAAAAGACTTTCTTTATTTCTAGAAAAAAAAAATTTTGATTCAAAATCAAAATTTTTAAAATTATTATTCAATGCAGTTATAACTGATACCAACGATCAGACAATTATAAAAAAATATCTTGGAGTAAGCATAAAAGAAATACGCAAAAAAATACCTCGATGGTCATATAAATTAATCAACGATTTCGAACACGAACAAAAAGCAAATGACGAAGGCCTGGCAGAGGATCCTCAGATTCGTTCAAGAAAAGCTAAATTTATAATAATTTTTAATGATAATCAGCAGAATCCCGATAATACCCTTCAAACAGAGGAAGTAACTTTATTACGTTATTATGAACAATCCGATTTTCGTCGAGAGATAATAAAAGGATCGATGCGCGCTCAACGACGGAAAATGATTATTTCAAAACAGGTTCAAGCGAACGCCCATTCCCCCCTTTTCATGGACAGAATAGAAAGCCCTCTATTTTTTGCGTTTGATATCTCCAAACTGATGAAATTTATTTTTATAACTAGGATGGGTAAAAAGACAGAATTAAAAATTTCGGATTATGTGGAGGAAGCTAAAAAAAAAAAAGATAAACTAAGAGTAGATAAAAGTTACAAGCACAAAATGCAAGAAAAAGCGCAGATCGAAACAGCAGAAATTTGGGATACTATTCTATTGGGTCAAGTAATAAGAAGTTCAATATTACTAACACAAGCAATCCTTAGAAAATATATTCTACTACCCTCTTTTATAATAGCTAAAAATCTTGGTCGTCTGCTATTATTTGACTTTCCAGAATGGTCTGAGGATTTAACCGATTGGAAGAAGGAAAGATATGTTAAATGCACCTATAACGGTGTTCAATTAGCAGACAATGAATTTCCGACAAACTGGTTAACAGAGGGTATTCAAATAAAGATACTCTTTCCTTTCCGTCTGAAACCTTGGCACCGATCTAATCCAGACTCTCCTTATAGAGAAAAAAAAACACACAAATATGATTTTTGTTTTTTAACTGTTTGGGGGATGGAAACCGACCTACCTTTTTGCTCTCCCCGAAAACGATCCTCCTTTTTTGCACCTATTTTTAAAGAACTTGGAAAAATGCTTCTAAAAAGGAAGCCAAATTGTTTTCCAATTCTAAGAAGATTAAACGAACGAACAAATTTCTCTCTAAGGGTCTCAACAACAATTCAAAAAAGCATTCTCCTTATAAAAAAAATAAAAAAAGAATTAGCAAAAATAAACCCAAAGCTATTATTTGGATTAGGAGAAGTATATGAGTTGCGTGAAACTAAAAAAGAAAAAGATTTTTTAATCCGTAATATTATTATTTATAAACCATCCAGTAAACTAAAATCTATTGATTGGAGAAGTTATTCACTGCCAGAAAAAAAAACAAAAGAGCTGACTGATAGAACAAGCCTAATCATAACTCAAATAAACAAACTTATAAAAAAAAAAATATATATAACTTCAGAAAAAAACATTAGTTCGAACAAAAAAAGTAATGATGCTAACAGATTAGAATCCTATATATATATTTTTCAGGTGTTAAAAAGAAGAAAGATTAGATTAATCCGTAAATTACATTTTTTTATACAATTTTTCTTTCAAAAGATATACTTCTTAGGTATGATTAATATTCTTCGGATCGACACACAAGTTTTTCTTGAATCAACAACAAAAAAAGTTAAAAAATACATTTACACTATTTATATTAAAGCAAATCCCGCAAGAATTGAGAAAAAAAAAAACACACAAATTCACTTTATAAAGTCACTTTCTAATATTAGTAATATTAAAAAATATTCAAAGAACTTACCTTCTTTGTCACAAGCATATGTATTTTACAAATTATCAAAAACCCACGTTATTAACTTAAGATCTGTTCTTCAATATCACGGAACACCCGTTTTAAAGAAAAACGAACTAACGGGATATTTTAGAACACAAGGAATATTTAGTTCCGAATTAAAAAATAAAAAACTTCGTAATTCTAGACTGAATCAATGGAAAAATTGGTTAAGGGTTCATTATCAATATAATTTATCTAAAATTCAATGGTCTAAATTAGTAGCCCAAAAATGGCAAAATAGAGTTAATAAAGCCCCCCAAAAAGATTTAAACAAATGGTATTCATATGAAAAAGAAACTTATTCTCTATTACCAAATAAAAAAGAAAATTTTAAAAGACACTCTGAATATGACCTCTTCTCGTCTAAATCTATTAATTATGAAGCTAAGAGGAACTCCTACAGTTATGTATCATCATTACACGTAAACAATACCGAAGAGATTTCTTATAATTACAACATAGATAAACAAAAATTATTTGATGGGTTGGCAATTATACTTCTCAAGAATTATCTAGGAAAAGATGCTATTATGGCTAAAAATCCGGATAGAAAATATGCGGATTGGAAAATTATCCATTTTAGTGTTAGAAAGAAGCTCACTAGTGAGGCTTGGATCCATAGCACCAGTAATAAACAGACTAGTCACGATCAAAAAGTTGATAAAATGTATAAGAAATATCCTTTTTATCTCACAATTCATGAAGACATCAACCCCTTCAATAAAAAACAATTTGGTTGGATGGGAATGAATGAAGAAATACAAAGCAAGGCCATATCCGATTTTGAACTTTGGTTCTTCCCAGAAGTTATGTTACTTTATAATTCATATAAAATAAAACCCTGGGTCATACCCATAAAATTACTTTTTTTTTTTTTTCAGGGAAATGCACCGATTAGTACAAATAAAAACATCAATGAAAAAAAATATATTGAAGAAGATTATGCGGGATCAGTCATAAAAAATCATACAAATAAAAAGCAAAACACAAGCGCTACAGAAACAGAATTAGATTTTTTCCTACAAAATAATTTGCTTATTCAATTTAGAAATGATTCTTTTTTTAATCAACAACTAATCAATAATATCAAGGTATATTGTCTCCTGCTTAGACTGAGAAGCCCGCGAAAAGTTTTTATATCCTCTCTGCAACGAGGCGAAATGCTTTTCAATATAATGCTGAGTCACAAGGATGTCCATATTCCCGAATTGGTGAAAGGAGGGGGGGTTAGCATCGAACCGGTTCGTCTGTCTGTCAAAACGAATGGACAATTTATTAGATATCAAAGCATAAGTATTTCATTGGTTCATAAGAATAAAGATCGCATTAATCAAAGATATGGTGATAAAAATAATTTTTTTAAATCCCTTATAAGTATAAGACATCAAAAAATAACTGGAAATAGAGATAAAAACGATTATGCTTTGCTCGTTCCCGAAAATATTTTATCACCTAGACGTCGGAGAGAATTGAGAATTGTAATTTCATTCAATTCAAGAAAAGGGAAGGGTGCGGGTCTAAATCCCATACTTTGGGATGGAACGAACGTAAAAAACTGTGTTAAATTTTTGGATACAAGCCCAAGTCTTGATATAGATAAAAATAAATTAAAGTTCTTTCTGTGGCCCACTTATCGATTAGAAGATTTAGCTTGTATGAATCGCTATTGGTTTGATACCACTAATAGCAGTAGTTTCAGTGTGTTAAGGCTACATATGTATCCACAATATCAATATCCACAATTTTAAAATAGACGACGATAAATTTTTGCTAGATATCAGATATCAGGTAACATATCTAATATTTCAAAGCAAACTAATACATACATGTAGTATCTTACATTCCATGATAATTCGATCTATAAACTATAAATAAAAAAATCAACGGAATTTTTTTTTGAGAAAATTAAGAGTAGATAACTTAATTTAGTATACCCGATTCAAATGGTTAGCATTATTCTTTTTTATTATTTCTGATCAGTAAAATTAACAATAAAAAAATATCTTTAAACAATAAAAGGGGGAGCAATTTACGTTTTATGGTAAAAAATTCATTCATTTCAGTTTTTTTCCAAGAAAAAAAAGAAGAAAACCCGGGGTCTGTTGAATTTCAAGTATTAAGTTTCACTAATAAGATACGACGACTTACTTCACATTTGGAATTGCACAGAAAAGACTATTTATCTCAGAGAGGTTTACGTAAAATTCTGGGAAAACGTCAACGATTACTAGCTTATTTGTCAAAGAAAAATCGAGTACGTTATAAAGAATTAATTGGTCGGTTGGAAATTCGTGAGCCAAAAACTCACTAATTTTAATTTAAAAGAACTTTAATTATTTGATGTTCGATCTTGAATTTTTATTATTTTCGACAATTCGTGGAAGAATCAATCGGGGAAAAACCTATGAATGTACCAGCTACAAAAAAAGACCTCATGATAGTAAATATGGGTCCTCAGCACCCATCAATGCATGGTGTTCTTCGACTCATCATTACTCTAGATGGTGAAGATGTTATTGACTGTGAACCAATATTGGGTTATTTACACAGAGGAATGGAAAAAATAGCAGAAAACCGAACAATTATACAATATTTGCCTTATGTAACAAGGTGGGATTATTTAGCTACTATGTTCACAGAAGCGATAACCGTAAATGCACCAGAGCAGTTAGGAAATATTCAAGTACCGAAAAGAGCCAGCTATATCAGAGTAATTATGTTGGAGTTGAGTCGTATAGCTTCTCATTTGTTATGGCTCGGACCTTTTATGGCCGATATTGGGGCACAAACCCCTTTCTTCTATATTTTCAAAGAAAGAGAATTAGTATATGATCTATTCGAAGCTGCCACTGGTATGAGAATGATGCATAATTATTTTCGTATCGGAGGAGTCGCTGTTGATCTACCCCATGGCTGGATAGATAAATGTTTAGATTTCTGTGATTATTTTTTAACAGGGGTTGCTGAATATCAAAACCTTATTACACGAAATCCTATTTTTTTAGACCGAGTTGAGGGAGTAGGGATTATTAGCGAAGAGGAAGCAATAAATTGGGGTTTATCAGGACCAATGCTACGAGCTTCCGGAATAAAGTGGGATCTTCGTAAAGTTGATCATTATGAGTGTTATGACGAATTAAATTGGGAAATCAAATGGCAAAAAGAAGGGGATTCGTTAGCTCGTTATTTAGTACGAATCGGCGAAATGACGGAATCTATAAAAATTATTCAACAGGCTCTGGAAGGAATTCCAGGAGGGCCCTATGAGAATTTAGAAAACCGATGCTTTGATATAGTAAGGGATCCAAAATGGAATGATTTTGAATATCGATTCATTAGTAAAAAGCCTTCGCCCACTTTTGAATTGTCGAAACAAGAACTTTATGCGAGAATCGAAGCACCAAAGGGAGAGTTGGGCATTTTTTTGATAGGAGATCAAAGTGTTTTTCCTTGGCGATGGAAAATACGACCGCCAGGTTTTATCAATTTGCAAATTCTTCCTCAGTTAGTTAAAAGAATGAAATTGGCTGATATTATGACGATACTAGGTAGTATAGATATCATTATGGGAGAAGTTGACCGTTGAAATGATAATTGATAGAACAGAAATACAAGATATCAATTCTTTTTACAGATTGGAGTCTTTAAAGGAGATCTATGGGATCATATGGATGTTTATACCTATTTTGACTCTTGTATTGGGAATAACAATAGGTGTACTAGTAATTGTGTGGTTAGAAAGAGAACTATCCGCAGGGATACAACAACGTATTGGACCTGAATATGCCGGCCCTTTAGGAATTCTCCAAGCTATAGCAGATGGGACAAAACTACTTGTTAAAGAAAATATTATTCCATCTAGAGGAGATAGTGGTTTATTCAGTATCGGACCATCGGTAGCGGTCATATCAATTTTACTAAGTTATTCAGTAATTCCTTTTGGTTATCATTTTATCCTAGCTGATATAAATATCGGGGTTTTTTTATGGATCGCTATTTCAAGTATTGCTCCTATTGGACTTCTTATATCAGGATATGGATCAAATAATAAATATTCCTTTTTAGGTGGTTTACGAGCAGCTGCTCAATCCATTAGTTATGAAATACCATTAACTCTATGCGTGTTATCAATATCTCTACGTGTGACTCGTTGAGACATAAACTTTTGACTATTTCCGTTCTTTCGCGGAAAGCGTTGAATAGATAGTCTCCGTTTTTTGTTCATCGTTAGTGTTGATGAACTAAATCAGATAGTTCTCTGAGTGAAAAAAAACAGCTTATAAGTTTGCAGTAAGAAGTCGAGTCTCATTTCCTATGTACCAGGATTAAGCAAAAGTAAATATAAGCAGTAGAGACTGTTTACCCCAAGATTGGTTGGTTGGGCATCATGGCTTGAAGCGGGTTCACAAGATCAACTGTATGGGGTTTTCATTAGCGTTTGGCTATATTACCCGACTACCATAACAGGCGATTGGGCAAAAATGAGTGGATGGTTAGAAACACCAAATTACACAAGGGATTAGTAATAGAGATTATGTAAATTATACAAAATACAAAGGGCCGTTTCCGCATAAAAGGAAGACCAATTGGGGCTTTACGTTAGTAGAAATGATCAGGTAGTACTCCCCATGATTCCGATCCAGAGTATGCTCCTATCCACCGATTAAAGAAATTACTATCAAGAACGAAATAATCCTTTACTTTTTTTGAATCCACTTTTTAGAAACAAGAATAGGAACGAAAAGGTAGAAAGACTGCAATTACAATAAAAAATGAATAAAAAAAGAGAGAGAAAGATCTTTATTCTTTAATTTATATAGAAAGCAAATTCTTGGCATTATTTATGAACTAATGTAATATCTAATTCTTTTTCGTAATTGAAAAAGCTGGGTTCAAATATCTATGAATATTTATAGAAGGAGTATTTTATTGAAGGTTTAAGTTATTACTCAAAAAAACATTCTAAATTATTAAAGGATGAGATCAATTCAGAAGTACTTTTTTTTTTATAGCAGACAGAATTACATTGGTCTAATTCGGGACCTCTCAATAGATTTTTACTCGATCTAGAACATATCGCCATTAAAGAATGCCGATCCGGTCCTTAGATTTCTTTGTGGTCCTGGAGGAGCCGTATGAGGTGAAAATCTCATGTACGGTTCTGTAATAGCGATGGGAACAGTGATGTTATCACCGACTATAATTATCTAACAGTTCAAGTACAGTTGATATAGTTGAGGCACAGGCAAAATATGGGTTTTGGGGATGGAATTTGTGGCGTCAACCTATCGGGTTTATCGTTTTTATAATTTCCTCCCTAGCAGAATGTGAGAGATTACCCTTTGACTTACCAGAAGCAGAGGAAGAATTAGTAGCGGGTTATCAAACTGAATATTCTGGTATCAAATTTGGTTTATTTTATGTTGCTTCTTATCTAAATCTACTAGTTTCTTCATTGTTTGTAACAGTTCTTTACTTGGGTGGGTGGAATCTCTCTATTCCGTACATGTTTATTCCTGAACTATTTGAAATAAATAAAGTAGGTGGCGTCTTTGGAACCACAATTTTTCTCTTTATTACATTAGCTAAAACATATTTGTTCTTGTTTATTCCTATCACAACAAGATGGACTTTACCTAGGTTAAGAATGGACCAATTATTAAACCTTGGATGGAAATTTCTTTTACCTATTTCTCTAGGTAATCTATTATTAACAACTTCTTCCCAACTCCTTGCACTGTAAATACACTATCACGACCTGTCCCAAACAAGAGAAAAAAAAATTCGATATATTCACGATATGTTCCCCATGGTAACCGGGTTCATGAATTATGGTCAACAAACAGTCCGAGCTGCAAGATACATTGGTCAAAGTTTTTTGATTACCTTATCGCACGCAAATCGTTTACCTGTAACTATTCAATATCCTTATGAAAAATTAATCACATCGGAACGTTTCCGCGGTCGAATCCACTTTGAATTTGATAAATGCATTGCTTGTGAAGTATGTGTTCGTGTATGTCCTATAGATTTACCTGTTGTGGATTGGAAATTGGAAACGAATATTAGAAAGAAACGATTGCTTAATTACAGTATTGATTTCGGAATCTGTATTTTTTGTGGTAATTGCGTTGAGTATTGTCCAACAAATTGTTTATCAATGACTGAAGAATATGAACTTTCTACTTATGATCGTCACGAATTGAATTATAATCAAATAGCTTTGGGTCGTTTACCAATGCCAGTAATTGACGATTACACAATTAGAACAATTTTGAATTCGCCTCAAAGAAAAAATACGTCAACCCCATGATTTAAAAATTTTAGTTTTCTTTTTCCTTGGTCAATAACTACAATAGAAATCCCAATAATTAGTTGATGAGAATCGAGGCGTCATTTGGAGTTAAAATCGAGTGATATATCATCTATCAGTAATTTTTTTAACATATATAGCTCCCATTTTTAATTTATTATTCTGATAAAAAACGAGATTGATTCAATTATTGGATACACATCAATCCACACTCATTAGAATTTCTTAGCATTTAGAATTAAATTCATAAAAACATATCATAAAAAAATAGGGTCCATTTCCTGGTCAGGTCAATAAGATCATGAAAGATTTTTTATTTATTTCTTATTTTACATAAAATGGATTTACCCGGATCAATACATGATTTTCTTTTAGTCTTTCTAGGATTGGTTATTATATTAGGAGGTTTAGGGGTGGTATTACTTACTAATACAATTTATTCTGCCTTTTCATTGGGATTGGTTCTTGTTTGTATATCTTTATTATATATTTCATCAAACTCCCATTTTATAGCGGCCGCACAGCTCCTTATTTACGTGGGAGCTATAAATGTTTTAATCATATTTGCTGTGATGTTTATGAATGGTTCAGCATCTTACAACGATTTTACTCTTTGGACTGTTGGGGATGGGGTGACTGCGATGGTTTGTGCAAGTATTTTTGCTTCACTAATTACTATTATTACAGATACGTCATGGTACGGTATTATTTGGACTACAAGATCAAACCAGATTATAGAACAAGATTTTTTAAGTAATAGTCAACAAATTGGGATTCATTTATCAACAGATTTTTTCCTTCCATTTGAACTCATTTCCATAATTCTTTTAGTTGCTTTGATAGGTGCAATTGCTATGGCTCGTCAGTAATAAATCGTTCGAACTAGCATAGTAATAAAAATAAAACGTTGTTGCGTGTTTCAATTCTATCAAAATCGAAAATTTTTTGTCAATATATTCTAACAATAAACTCTATTTATTTGATTTCTTTGTTCCACACTTGTTAGTTGCGTACTGTTTATATTCTAGTTAATAGAACCGGTTGAATTCTTGTTCATCTTGAAATGCATCGATATTGATAAGGGGTTG